TGTCTTTATAGTTATAATTGAGGAAAAGACTATATACATAATAAAAAAATGATTATTCATCGAATGACTATTCATCTATTGTATTCTCGTCAAATAGGGGGCGATAAGACTCTATGGAAAAATGGTGGTTCAATTCGATGTTGTTTAACAAAAAGTTAGAACATAGATGTGGGCTAAGTAAATCAATGGATAATTCTGATGTTATTGGAAATACCAGTGGAAGTGAAGAACCCATTATAAATGATAAGGGGAAAAACACTCCTAGTTGGAGTAATAGTGACAATTATGTTTTCAGTAATGTTGATTATTTATTTGATATCGGGAATATTTGGAGTTTGGTCTCTGATGACACCTTTTTAGTTAGAGATAGTAATGGTGACAATTATTCTGTCTATTTTGATATTGAAAATCAGATTTTTGAGATTGACAATGATAGTTCTTTTATGTTTATGAGTGAACTAGAAAGTTTTTTTTCTAGTTATTTGAATAGTGGGTCCAAGAACTACTATTATCATTACATGTATGATACTCAATCTAGTTGGAATAATCACATTAATAGTTGCATTAATAGTTATCTTCATTTTGAAGTCAGTATTAATAGTTCTATTTCAGGTGATACCGATTATTACAGTAACAGTTATAATTATAACTATAGTTTCATTTATACTGAAAGTAGTGAAAGTGGGAATTCGAGTATAAAAACTAGTAATAATGGCAGCGATCTCAATATAAGAGAAGAGTCTAATGATTTCGATATAAATCAAAGATACAAACATTTATGGGTTCAATGCGAAAATTGTTATGGATTAAATTATAAAAAATTTTTTAAGTCAAAAATGAATATTTGTGAACAGTGTGGATATCATTTGAAAATGAGTAGTTCAGATAGAATTGAACTTTTGATTGATTCGGGCACTTGGGATCCTATGGATGAAGAGATGGTCTCTATGGACCCTATAGAATTTCATTCAGAGGAAGAACCTTATAAAGATCGTATTGATTCTTATCAAAGAAACACAGGTTTAACTGAAGCTGTTCAAACAGGCATAGGTCAACTAAATGGTATTCCAATAGCAGTTGGGGTTATGGATTTTCAGTTTATGGGAGGTAGTATGGGATCCGTAGTCGGCGAGAAAATCACCCGTTTGATCGAGTATGCTACTAATCGATCTTTACCTGTTATTATTGTGTGTGCTTCTGGGGGAGCACGCATGCAAGAAGGAAGTTTGAGCTTGATGCAAATGGCTAAAATATCTTCTGCTTTATATGATTATCAATCAAATAAAAAGTTATTCTATATATCAATCCTTACATCTCCTACAACTGGTGGAGTAACAGCCAGTTTTGGTATGTTGGGAGATGTCATTATTGCTGAACCAAATGCCTACATTGCATTTGCGGGTAAAAGAGTAATTGAACAAACATTGAATAAAACAGTACCCGATGGTTCACAAGCGGCTGAGTATTCATTCCATAAGGGCTTATTCGACCCAATCGTACCACGTAATCCTTTAAGGGGTGTTCTGAGTGAGTTATTTCAGCTCCACGGTTTCTTTCCTCTGAATAAAAATTCAATAAATTAAAGTATAGCACTCGATTCAATTCAATTATTTGTAGCGAACGAGTATTTAGTTCATCGTAAAAAAAAAAACTTTAAGTTAAGAAGAGTGGTGTTTTTTTTGGTGACATAAGTTCCACTTGTAGTAAGAGCCGTAAGTTTTGGATAATTATGATTTTTTCCTCAAGATCGATTATTCTATCTTTTTATCTTATCCCTATTCCTGATTAGTAATCAGGAATCCTTTATAAATCAATAGGATAAACAAAGATAAAAGAGTAAGTTTCTCCTTCCGAGGAATTGTGGGGAAGGGAAGACATTAATAAAATAAAGAATTTTATTTGGCTTTCTTAACGTATGTATTAATTGCATTTTAGATAGAGACAATAATATAAATATATCTTAATTATATTATTAATAATATATCATACTTATTAATAATATATCATATTTGAATCTTATATTAATTATAAGATATAAGATTCAAATATGATATATTATAGAAAGGAGTGAAAGAACCCTCACTTTTATTTTTTATTATAGAATTGAGTTACCGTTTGCTTTGTTGGATTCGATTAGTGAAAGTGGCGAACTCATAATAAACTCTTTAATACCCTTAGTAAAAAAAATATATAGAAAGAATAAAAAAGGATGGAAGAAGAATAGGAAAGTTTTTTATATTAAAGTGAATTATCATACATATTTATGTAGAACGATGAATTAGGTACACTTAATTCAGGTCTATATTCCTTGCACTTATTAACTACTTAATATTATTTATATTAGATAGACTTATCATAAGATATCTTTAAAATACAAATATTAAATTGGGGCACCCATTCTATGACAGATCTACCCTCTATTTTTGTGCCTTTAGTGGGCCTAGTATTTCCGGCAATTGCAATGGCTTCTTTATCTCTTCATGTCCAAGAAAATAAGATTGTCTAGATTCGATGAGAGCAAATCTCATCAATTTATTTCAACACTGGATCATAATACAAATATTTATTTAGTCTAATATGGTACGATATGTGGCTCTTTCCGAACACAAATGAGAGACTCATATGCATACGGATACACGATATCTACATAAATGCAGATTATATATGGGTATAGCTGGTTAAAAATGGATCGGCGAATAGTTTTAAATATAAAGTCAATCTATCTAACTAATTACTCCTAATAGTTCCCGTCAAAATAGTGCTAGTTGATGAGAGTTATTTGGGGGTCAAGAAAAGTAAAGTCAAATTCATTTGGGTTATTCTCTCAATTCCAATCGAATACAACCTTAGTATAGTAAGTATAGTATGAACTGGCGATCAGAGCATATCTGGATAGAACTTATAACGGGGTCTCGAAAAACCAGTAATTTTTTTTGGGCCTTTATACTTTTTTTAGGTTCATTAGGGTTCTTAGTGGTTGGAACTTCCAGTTATCTCGGTAGGAATCTTATATCCGTATTTCCATCTCAGCAAATATTTTTTTTTCCGCAAGGGATCATAATGTCTTTTTATGGGATCGCGGGTTTATTTATTAGCTCCTATTTGTGGTGTACAATTGCGTGGAATGTAGGTAGTGGTTATGACCGATTTGATAGAAAAGAAGGAATTGTTTGTATTTTTCGTTGGGGATTTCCTGGAATAAATCGTCGCATTTTCCTTCGTTTCCTTATGAGAGATATCCAATCCATCAGAATGGAGGTTAAAGAGGGTCTTTATCCTCGTCGTGTCCTTTATATGGAAATAAGAGGCCAAGGGGCCGTTCCCTTGACTGGCACTGATGAGAATCTTACTCCACGAGAAATTGAACAAAAAGCTGCCGAATTAGCCTATTTCTTGCGTGTACCAATTGAAGTATTTTGAAATGAAGAATTAATGTTTTCTCAGTATGAGGGAGGGAACTTGCTAATTCCCTTTTTAATACAATTGAAGTTTCTTCAAAAGACTTATTTGATCAAAACATATTAGATTTTATTTCTCCCTTCTGTTAGCGGGTAAACCCACATGGAATAAAACAAAAGTGGGAGATTTTATATGGAACAACTAAACTCTAATAAAAATCCATTTTTTCTATACCAAAACCCTTTTTTTTATGCGTAGGGAGCCCTCAATTTATAATTTATACTAAATAAAATTTTATATAATTTATACTAATAAAAAGTCTAATTAAGTATGCATTCATCAAACATATTCGAACATTTATTTCGTAATACAGAATTCATCTTTTTAGACCCAATATTTCGAATTTATAGGTTACATTATTCCTGGACTGTGGTTAGGCGGTGAAACATTTTGAAATAATTAATTGATCCGAGAAGGCCTTTTTTTGTTTCGAAATCCAAATCTTATTCGTTACTTCTAGTAGATTTTCGAGTATTCATTGACAAGACCAAATAACAAATGGAGATGAAATTAGTTGGAATTTACCCAATAGAGATATCTCAATTTTTCTAAATACAAGGACTCAATTTTTACCCAAAAATTGGGAATAGATTCATTGGTTCGATACGATACCTTAGTTATAGAATTTGTGTTCAGATAAATATCTGATAAAATCCACGAATGCAGCAGATTCATTAACAATTTACAGATAAAAAATGAAAAAAAAAAAAAAATCATTGACTTCCCTCCCATATCTTGTATCCATAGTATTTTTGCCCTGGTGGGTCTCTCTTTCATTTAATAAAAGTATGGAACCTTGGGTTATTAATTGGTGGAATACCCGGCAATCCGAAACTTTCTTGAATGATATTCAAGAGAAAAGGATTCTAGAAAAATTTATAGAATTAGAAGAACTATTTCTCTTGGACGAAATGATAAAGGAATACCCTGAAACACAGATACAAAAGCTTCGTATAGGAATACACAAGGAAACGGTACAATTAGTCAAAACACACGATGAATATAATCTCCATATCATTTTTAATTTCTCGACAAATATAATCTGTTTCGCTATTCTAAGTGGTTATTGTATTCTGGGTAATGAAGAACTTGTTATTCTTAATTCTTGGGTTCAGGAATTCCTGTATAACTTGAGTGACACAATAAAAGCTTTTTCAATTCTTTTAGTTACTGATTTATGGATCGGATTTCATTCAACCCATGGTTGGGAACTTATTATTGGTTCGGTCTACAACGATTTTGGATTGGCTCATAACGATAAAATTATATCCGGTCTTGTTTCCACTTTTCCAGTTATTCTAGATACAATTGTGAAATATTGGATCTTCCATTATTTAAATCGTGTATCTCCTTCGCTTGTAGTCATTTATCATTCAATCAACGAATAAAGAACTCATTTGATCTCTTGATATCAATCAAATAAGAATGTTTCTTCGTGTTTAAAGAATAAAGAAAGTCTTTTCAATCTTACTTCTTCTTTATTTATACTTATACCTGTTCAAGGTATTCGTCCCATATTTTAGTACAATTATTACAGTACA